TCGTAATAGGGAATACCCTCACCCTGGGAGCCGGGGCCTGGCCATCCTTCGTTTGCGGTCGAGAGCGAAAGCCCTCTCCAACCTTCTTAATTTAGGGCGAGTGGTTGTCCCCTCCCCCTGACGTATGAATCGTATGAGGGAATGCGAGACATTAGTTGGGATTGAATGCCGGGTAGCAGGAACTCACTTCGGGAGTAGCAACCCCCCCCAGGACTTGAGTAGCAACCAGCAGTAGCGATGGATTCGGGCGAGTCTCGATAGCCAGATAGCATAAGTTCAATCATTCCTCATTCACTTCGAGCCATAGATGATAGCATCGATAGCTATCTGTATGGTTCTACTGGAAGGCCTTTCCCTGGGGGGCATCTCTTATTCCGGGGAAGGATGAGAGGAGAAAGGATTCAAAGGCTGATCGTCGAAGGCAAGCGAGAAAAAGGAGTCTTGAACTCTTCTAACACCGTTTAATCGAACTCTTCTCTCTTTTAAGGCCTAATGCTAGTAGCTTAGTAGGGAACTCAGACAGCGTATGAGTAGCTCGGACCTAGCGTTACTGCTTGTGCGCTATTGTTACTTACGACGTCTCTTCTCTTACGCAATTCCTGACTAGTCGTAGTTAGCTTAAGTACTCCTCTTAATAGAGCAACTGGTGGTACCTAATTAAATATAAGAAAGGAAGTGATAGTAGAAAGGATAACTAAGCGAAAGAAGCCTTTAGGCTGTAGCTTGTAAAGTACGTTTCTCTATTCTAGAACTTAAGGTTTCTACTATTTCAACGGCATCAACAGGAATGGAGTAAGGCGCTGCCGATACGCACCTGCAGAAGGCTGCTATCTGAATTCCGGCTTATTGACTTGCGAATAGAGAGAACTCCACGTCGTCCCTACGTATTCTGGGGACCGAGGAAGTGTATGGCTCTTCTGTCCCCATCGGTTGATATAAACTTGCTTTCTTCCTTATCACAACTAGCTGGCTAACTTCGATAAAGGGAGATCCTTCGAGAAAGAATGAAAAGCATGGGATGAAGGCTATGGCTACTCTTATCTTATATGGCTACCGTCAACAAGAAAACTGCCCACTCGCGGCACACTTTTTATATCTAGTAAAAGGCCAAGTATCATCGTTAAAGGCAGATCTACTAAAGGAGAGGAGCTTCCCTATAGATAGGAGTTAAGAAAGGGTTTATACACGATTATACACGAAAGGTTAGTTCTTTGCTTTTCCTTGTGATAAGATAAAGTGATAAATCACCCGTTAGTCAACGTCGGTGAAGTCTATCTAAAGTCAATCCAGGGAAGTCCCTGCTAGTGTCAATCCAACCCACGTTCTGGTGAAAGCTTACCCTGAACTCAAGAAAGCCACGAGAGTCCGGCTGTAGGCTTTCCAGAGACTGTTTTTTCCGCTGCTGTAGTCGATTTACTGGTTTTGCGAGGAATGTTTTCCGTCGATGCTCTAGCCCTATATTATATATAGGGGCAGGATAAATAAACCTTTGTGATCCAAAGCTCGAGAAGGCACAGGTGGTGTCTCCTTGTTGATGTTACTATGACTGGTAGTAAGTTCACCTGGTGTGGGCGCCGACACACTAACAGACACGTGGAATCTAGAATTGATCGTGCTCTTGTATCGGAATAAGACGCTTACCTATTTGATAGCCTTAGCTGGCCGTGCCCCCGAGAAGATCTTTTCCAGCTTCTTTCATAGTAGATCGAGCGGTGTAAGTAAGTAGTTCTAAAGACTGAAGTCTATTCTCCGGTTTCATTTTGGTTTGGAAGGAATTCAATTCAAAAGGGCTAAAAGGAATAGAATTTTTAATGAATGAATGAACGGTTAGAGCTGTTAATGAGCCTGCATTTCTTCCTTCTTCGTCTGTGCTTGGGTATGGGCAGGATAATATATATTTGTATAGTGCGCTTACAGGCACCCATTCCTATTAGGAATGGAGTAAAGGCGCTATTCGCCTATTCCGAAAGAAGTATCATTTGAAAATACGAGTAAGGAGCCATCATGTACCTCCTGGCGAAGCTCCTCCATTGCGCTCGGCCCTAAGGTGGCATCTTAGCAATAGAAAACTTTAGTTTGACGTGCCCCATGTGTGAGTGATATAGGTTAAAATGGTGCCGCCTTTCTTTTGTGTAACAGTATCTGTCCTCCTAATGTCCTTAGTTTTGTTGTAGAGCTTATTAAGGAAGAGTTGAGCTTTACCGATTGTTCCAGAGTTATTTTGTTGGGGAAATCTCCTCCACTTTCTCGCATTTTCTATTACTTCGGTTGGGCTCTAGGGCCCGATCCCGGGAAAGAGGGCATATTTGCTTGGCCCGGGCAAGGATCTTTCAGAGGTGAAAGCCGAAAGAATAGAATAGATATCATTATTAGCCATTAGCCGGCTAAAGCGAAAGATTATTCCAGAGAAAGGTACGCTTGCAAACCCAGATGATAGATCCACGGGACCGGTCAAACTCACGATTTCGTTTGCCGCGAGGTTAGGTTGGGGCTCTAGGATACACGGATCTGGGACAACGGAAGAAACTCCTCTACTATACTAGTCTTCGCCTCAATTCAATTCTTCGCTTGAACGGGAGTTATCTTGAGTCTACTACCGGCAGAGGAAAGCAAGTTTCTTTCGGCCTCAGGGGGACCTATTGGAAAGAAGATCTCATGCCATCAGGTCTTGCTCGTATATACTGGGATGTGGCCCTAGAAGAAAGTGCCATATCTAGGATGGATGTGAAGAGGCTAGGCTACCGCTCTCCGGACTTCTGAAAAGGTAGGAGTTGGCTTATCTAACTCTGTGAAATCGGGAACTTCAGAGCCGCAACTAGTAGCCCCCGAGAAAGAACTCTAGGGAAAGGTGCCTATTTGCTTGCCCTGGGTTCGGAATCAACGGATTGAGGATCGGAGATACAAACGATGTAGGAATCAAAGTCTTCTTAGTATTCAAATAGTTGACTAGGAATATTCCTACCCTTGCAGTGCTAATATATTCATTAGTCTGAGTCTTAGTCTACTAAAAGCATAGGTGGGAGTCAACATCTATCATTTCAAGGGTCAACCCCCCGCCTCCTCTGTAAGCTCTAGCAGGTCGATGACCAGTGCGATTGATCTACTCATCTCGGACTAGTCATTTTTGAATGTTGAGAATTCGGCTAAAGGGCGAACTCTTCCTCGGTAAGAAAAAGAGGCATCCCACACCGGGTGGCACGAGGCCAGAACTGAACCCGTGAAGAGGCAAGATGCAAACAGAATAGATACCATATGGTGATTTCTGAGCTAAACAATTGAATATGGGCTAGAAGACCAGAATTCGTCGTTTTAACGTGGGTTTGTTATCTTAGGTTAAGATCTATCATGAGGGTAGCCAAAGTGGCGTTTTTCTTTAGTGAAATTGACTTGCCCTTGCCTGACCTTAGACCTGGCTAGTCTCCTGCTGCCTTGTTGAAGTAAGGCCGGAGGCACATGAATCAAGTTTGCATGAATCTGACACTTGTGGAACTTTTTAACGTACTGATGGCAATCGTTCTCCATTGTTATCCAGCCTAGCCTCATGATCTTTTGGCCAAGGAATCGATTAAAGACTGAGCGAGTAGAAAAGCAGTTGCAAGCAAGTAGGAGTCCCAAACTAAGACTAACATAGTAACTGCTAAACATATTAACTCAGCCCCTTTGGAAAAAAATTCCAACATTGTACTATTCAACCAAGTTCCCGAGGCTTATCCGAAGGAGAAAAACAGTTCCTCATCCCTCGATATAAAGAAGTTTAGAAGGCAAGAATTAGTTGCATTCGGGCCTCTAAAGCAAGATGAAAGTGTCCTGCTGGATAAGAAGACCTAAAAGACCAGTCAAGGGAATCCACCTTTCAACTGCCAAGCATGGGAACTGACTTATGAATCTAACCTTTTTGAATATGAATAAAGGTGAGAACCCGCTTTCAAATCCTAAACGGCGGGAAGGGATCGAAAAAGAAGTTCCATGATAGAGTCAGAAGATGATCGCTCTCTAGCTATGAAGTATAATCTTTCTCTAGGAAGAAAATTGCTAGTCGCAAGAAAGAATAAAAGAGATGCTGCTATTGATGACATCTGAGGTTCGAAAGTCTCGTTTTTCATTACTGAGATTGGCCTCTGAGAGCATCCCGAGTGTTAAACGGAAGGGCAAGTCGAAAGCTAAAGCTAAGGCTTACCTCGGATCAAGTCAGCACCACCCGCAGGTTTAGGATAAAGCGAAGTTCTAAAGAAAGAATCGAAGTTGTTCTAAGTTCAAAGGTCTTTTCGAAGGGGGGAAGTCTGGGCCTTTTTTAGCCCAAATCAAGATGGAAAGCCTTTTCCTTAGTTAGCGATAAAGCAAGCCGTAAACCAACCCAGTCCTCAACCCTTCGCCAACTCGACTAGATCCTTCGCAAACCAGCCCGACTAACCGAGGAAGTCAAATCCAGTTCATCCATCTAGGTGAAGGGCAAAGGAAGCTAGCTCAGGATATGGTTTATTCAGGTTTTTGTCAGAGTTTCCTTCAAGCCAGACAGTCTCATTCCAGTTTCTGGCTATCCAATGGTTGTCTCTTTCTCCCTCAACTTATGTTACATCGCCAACCATAAAATGGTAACACTTCGTCCCAGGTGACATTTTCTATGGGCCCACTAAAAAAAGGATAACATTCTCTATATGAAATGCCTTTTTAACAATAGCACTAGTAGAATATGCTTTCTCTCTAGAAAAAATAGGCAAACCGGGCAAATTGAGTTCGAAAACTATAAAGAGTAGAGAAAGAGATTCAAATTCTTCTTCCTCATCTGAGAATTTAGCTTCTCCCGATCTGAAAGGTCAGAGCAGATTTTCAACAACATTAGAAGTTATAAGCAGAATGTTCAGTTAAGGTAGCCAAGGAGAATTCATCATGTAAGGGGAAGAAGGGATAAATACAAACAATCTCTATCCAGCAGACAAGTTTGAAGGGGGCAACGGCACCCGAAGCTCATTGGGCTTTCAGAGGCATAACAGGAAAGGGCGGACCAGCTAACCTAACTGCAAAGAAAGCAGTCGCAGCCGGAGATATCTTCTTTTTTCTGGATGTAGTGTTTGCGCACCAACAGGAGTCGGTCCTTGGTTGTTTCAGTACATTCAGTTCCAAGTCAATTCAATTCAGTTCGCGTAGTTCGTAGCCATCGTTCGAGGAAAGAACCTGTATTACAAGGATTCAAACACTGTAAATCTGGAAATTCCTACCAGGGTGGTGGGTCAGAGCAGATTCCCTTGCTTTAGGGCAGGAATAGCGGAATGGTTAGGGGGCTTGTCTTTAAGCAGCTGGCTTCCACGTAGCTACAGCTGCAGAGGATAGTCTCTAAAAGCGTTAACCGTCTCTTCTTATTATTCTCCGAAAACATACCTAGGTTTTGGCAATCACTCTACTGACAGAGAACCTAAGAACTACCAATAAGCCTTTAGGCAGCGGAAATGGGAAATGCCGTCTTCCTTTCCTCTTCACCATACGAAATTCTAGCTCACCCTCGGATCAGGGGATACCTTAAGTCAGCAGCTTCCTTTGAAGATAGGGCATTTACATAAACTCCGAAGCCGTACCCAGGGAGCAACCATCAGGAAACTCCCAAGCTTGCCGAGGAAGGATGCTGCGATAGAGGAGAAATCGACTGTCATTGCCGTTCTAACCGCTGTCAGAAGACGTGAAGTGAGGGCGTGGTTCAAGTCACATCGTATGCTCGTCTTCATAAAGGTTTGACTTTGATTGTTTGTTGCCAAAAAAAGAGGTCCACCAGTGTCTAGTGTCTTTTAAAATTCGGTTTTGTTAGAAGGGGTGGAAACAGCGTGCGAGGGGGAGGGCGGCTCCTCTTGCAATTGATATTGTCATTGGCGGGTTCACATCGCTATCTAAGCGCAGACGTGACTAATCGGCAGCTGGTCTAGGTGTTCGAAGCATGATTCATCAACAGGTAAAGGGAGTAGTTCATCGGAAACCATTCGGGTGGGGATTATAGTGTTTTAGCGGAAACGCGACCGGATGTAGTCATGTTAGTTTTGCTTTTCTTGTGCATGACGAACCGGGTGAACAAAGTCACGATTAGAATAAATGGTAGTTCGCTGGGATTGTATTAATTTCCCAGAGGTGCTGGTTCGACTCCAGCTCGTGACAAGGCCTTTTTGGTCATATACCTTGGTCTTGCTTGTTATTGTTATATTCAGTTCCTTTTTTCCCGCTAGGGTTCACTTATTTCTCCTTACCTGGAAGCGGCTAGGCTAAGAAGAGGAAGCAAAGGCCGAAGAAAGACCTTCCACACGACTGCTCTTCTTTCCTGTTTGCTGTAACTGTAAACAGCCGATTTGCTTATTCAACAACTCTCTAATCAGTTTGGGCACTAGGCAGTAATAACTGGTAAGGTTAGTACGGACCCTTTTCAAAGGTCACTAGAGTGGCTCCCGTCTTTCCTCACTCGAGGTCTAGCTTTCCCTTGGATTACTTTGCATCCTTCCTGCTTGAAGGAAAGTGCCGCACTATTTTTAGCCACTCGGAGATAGCCTTTTCGATCTTATTGGCTTAAGCAGACCATTCGTGAGCAGATAAGATCAAAGAAAGCAACCTACAGTCCCATGCATACTAATAGGACAAGGAAGTTACATATAATACTAATAGAAGAGGAAGCTGGTATTCAATTAGCTAGGGAGGGAGACAGGGTTCCAAACTTTTGGTGGCACCCCACCCGCATATACACATCTAAGAAAGAGACTCAAAATTGCCAACTTCTCACACTCTCCAATCATTCCACTTCTCACACTACGGCGACTCATACTTTCTCAGGGCTCAAAAGAACCCTATTTTGGAGTGCCATCATAGGAACGGAAAGCTTGAGCTTTCGAAGTAATCTTTCCAAAGGCGAGTCAAAGCCATCGTGCGGCTTTTCAAGCCCGATCTTCCGAACCTGCTGCGTGAAAGCCCGATAGGGCATTCTCCTTTAGAGACCCTAATGACATTGACCAAGGGATCTTGATTTGATCCAATTGGTTTTTGAATTTCTACCGATTGATTTGAGAAAGCCGGCATCAGTCTGACGTGAGAGAAGTCAGCACAAGGGAAGTCCCTCGAAGCCGAAGTAGGGTTGAGTCTCAGGAAGCGTTTAGGCCGGGTTCGAAGCATGATTCAAAGACAGGTACAGTAGCAACTTCAATCTCAGGGGAATAAAATGGATAATAAAACTGCTAAGGTGAGTTTACTCTCCCTTTAGAAGATGGAAGTTTACTTACAAAGAAAAAGGGAAGCGTGGGTATAATATTTATTTTTTAGTCTCAGTTCTTTCTTTACCTTAGCGTTTGAGGGCATTCCCCTTGGAGTGGGATAGGGATAGGTTACTTGTTAAATCAGTTTAGTGCTTCTTTCTTCCAACTCGCTTCTAACAGCCTTTGAAGAAAGGAACCCCGCTTCTCTAGCAGCAGAAGGAAAGTTAGTGCACTCATTGCAGCTGAGCTTAGATGGCAGCTCTACCGTGAAGAAGACAAGCAAGAGAGGGATAGGTACAAGAAGAGAAGAAACCCATAACCCATAACTCATAACTCATTTCTCTTAGTAAAGGTACAGGCTAAACCGTAACTCAACACTCAAGGCAGTAACGCATAACTCCTAACTCAACACTCAAAGGCAAGAACAAGTCGAAGACAGGAAAGGAAGAATGTGCACTAATGGGAGCAACAAGACTAGCAAGAGAGGTTTGCTTCCACCAATGGTAGACAAGTTAGAGAGATATGCACTCATAGAAGTGCCGTGAAGCAGACAATCAAAGCAGGGAATAGGCTCAAAAGAGAGGTACGAAACGGGTTTACACGAATGGTAGGTTAGTTTCATATACTATAACGGTTAGGGGCTCGACTAAGTATGAGAGTGAGTTAGTGCACTAATAAGTAAATCTCTTGTGTCTACCTATAGGTAAAACAGGACAAGTTAGCCAATGGAAGTTACTAAACCAGACTAGCAACTCTCCTGCTTGTTTCTACATAGGGGAGAAGGCAGAGGAGTCACCGATTGAAGATGTAAAACAGGATGACTTAGCAATCTCTGTTGTCAACTAAGAGAATGAGTCACATAGGGGTTAAAGAGAAGGAGTTAGAAATGCCACAGGAACTAACAACATAAAAGTTCTCTCCACCTATGGCCAAAACCAGAGAAAGCCTTTTTCCCTAAGAGGAGCTATCAATTATGAAAAAAATTCTCTCCACCTATGGCCAAAACCAGAGAAAGCCTTTTTCCCTAAGAGGAAGGCAAAAAGAAATGCATTTTTGTGTCGCATATAGCTACAAAATGAGAGAATGGGAATTCCCTTAGGGAGCAGACTCCATTTTCAAATTTTTTATGTCGGATATAGGCCAAAAACCACAGAAAACTTATGATTTTCCTCTCTCTTGAGCCTTTCCTTGCTATCCTTATCAAGCAACTCATCCTATTTGATGTGATGGTTAACATCATTTTGTCGACATTTTGCTCTTTTGTCTACTTACAGATCATAGAAAGAGGAGAAAAGTGGATGTTCTCTATCATGAGTAACCTATCTAGCTCTACGAATTACTTGCATGTCTCAGACTGTAGACCTTATTGAGTGTGCTACTCATGGCTAGCTAATAGTTCCTACGCGCTAGTGACTCCCTTATCCTTTTCTATCCCATAGCTTAAAATGCGTGGAATTCCCTTTTGCTCATAGGGCGAGCGACTGGGCTATCTTTAAGATGTGTGATTAATGGATGAAAGGACGACGAATGAAAGCAACTTAAGGAGAAATATCGGCAACAGAGCCCATCCCCATTCATTCCCTTCTTCTAATTAGAAAGCCTCCTCAGACCCTTCCTTTTATTCTTCATAATAGTCACTAAGTATATATTTTCTCCGTATCAGTCTAGTCTATCTATGGACCTTAGCAGAAGCGAGATAACTGCCATTGGCCTGGTAAAGCATTTTTAGCAATAGAGAGAATAGGTCAAAGCACTGGCTTACAGGAAGTCGTACTAGAGAGATTAGATTCTAATTAGAACCGCCGGGGCACTCCACTAGATGAATTACCCAAAGTCAAGTACAGGACAGGAAACTCAAGACTAAATAGCGATGAAAAAAAGGCAACTTAAATGGGCCTGTCATCGAGAGCAAATGGTCTGACACGACATGAAAAGCGCTTAGCACTCACCACTTTCGGTAATCCCTTTTATTTCCTCTCTATATAGGGTGAATCATACCTTTTTTGGTATGTAAGAGTTTATTGGATTGGAACTGTAGGGGCAAAAAAGGTTATGGGCCTACGACTCCAACTCCATCTCCAGGGAACGCAACTGGCCTTAGGCCTGCAATTGGATCTAAAAGATTAGCACAAGAGATGTCATTAGTAAGTAATGCAACCTATCACTCTTTCTCGATCCAAGACAAAAGGAAGATAAATAGATGCCCTTCTCTCTTAAACTAGCTCGCTGGCTGTAATGGACTCTTGGATTGCCATTGGCCTAATTGGCCCTAAAATGCGAGCTTTCTATCTCACTTGTTGGCTAGCTTGCTTCGAAAGCTGTCATGTAAGATTACAAAGAGGACTGCTACCGTAACTGCTTGACTAAGTCCTCGGTACAACTCTTCCTTTCCACTCCTGACACCCGCTCTGAAACAAGCTTGGTGTATGGCGCACCGCAATCAACGGATGTGAGTGAATGCATTGGCCGATTCTCATGCCTAATGTCTAAGCCGGAGGCCCCTCCTGACAACTGTATTTGAGTCCGTTCACTCCTCACTCTCCTAACGCGGGGTAAGTGATTATTGATATCCGACTGCCGGTGTCGGTACCTACGACTGTGGAATGCTTATTTTAAGTTATTTTATTAAAATACCGATCGATCATAGAAGAAAAATTCTGATTCATTCCCCTTCCTCGAGCTATGAATAACCTCTTCCCACATTTGAATGGCTTCCTTATAGGTTTCGCCCTGTGTAACCGTAGCTCTTGAATTCCTTCTTTCCGGGATTGGCTTTAGATAATAGAATCCTTTGCAACTCAATTTATCCAAAGCAGGGGCTTCGTAGCTGCATTCCGAACAGCAGGATTCCTTACTTCCTATATCTATATCGGAAGAATGAGCTATTTACCGGCCAGGAAGAATCTGACTTACCTTTTTCTATCGCATATAGCTGCAAAAGCATTTTTTTCTGTACTATCTGAGTATTATTCTTCCCCAATACTCTGCTTTACTAGTTCTTCTTTCGCTATACCTACGTCGAGGAACTCCTCAGCAAGCGCTCACTAAAAGGAATTCGAAAGCTAGGCCTTCGGCGCCTAACCTAGGATCAGAAGAAGCATAAGCTACCCCGACAAAAGAATATGACTTTCTTCCTTCTTTTCAAGAATCAGATGAGTTACCAATCTCAGTTGTAAAATCGGCAAATTCGACGGTTGCGCATCCGATATAGATGAGAAAAGTGGTATTTCTTCTTTCTTTCTCTAACATGACGTGTTTCCTGCCCGACAAATCTTCTATCTAAGAGGCGGGACTTTTCACCTACGTGTACCGACCTAGAACACCTGCCGAAGCGAGGTGTAACGTAAGGTACCTGGCTCGTTGGTTATTGGGTCCTCTTTAGCTTAGTCCTCTGTCGAAAGAAGACAACTACAGTATAACACAAGCTAAGGCAGGATTCGAACCTGCCGTAGATCAGCCTTATTAGATAGTTGACCTACTCTTCCCAATTGAAACTCAGCTGCTTTTCATATCACAAATCCATTTTTTACCTTGAAACTAAAGAAAGCAAACCAATCTTCTCTTATGTATTTATTATACCATCTCATGGTCTTTCTCCAATCTAACTTTCTGCTTTCCCTGGTTTATGAGTTACTACTCTCTTCTCCTGTCTTACTAGTTATGAGTGACTGCCTTGTTGTCTTGTTTCTCCTCTCCCGAATAGCAGAGTATATGAGAAGCTAACCCACTAGTCGAGTAAACCTATTGCTAACCTCTCTACTTATTCCCGTAGTTAATGTGGTTGATGTGGTTATGCGGTTATGTAGCTAGCCTTTGCTCTCGTTAATGCCGTTAATGGTGGTTTGAAGGCCCTTGTTTGGCCCCTAACAACCAAGGAGCTTAAACAGCACCGATAGGCGCCTTAAAGCTCGTGTTCTTCAGTTGATGTCTTCTCTGAACTCCTAGACTACTAATAGGTTAAGATAAAGGCTCGACCGGGAAGAAGAGACTGGCTAAGAGTTGTTAACTTCTTCTTGTTCTTCAGTTGCTTTATGGGTTAGGGTTTTCTTCTCTTCTGTTGGTGTTCCTATCCTAGCCTGTTTCTTACCTCATGGTATTTCTCTAACTTTACTAACTGTAGAGTACATTCTTACTTTACTTGTTCTTCCTATCCGACATTGGAGAAGCAGAAGAAGAGCAGAAACAAGAGAAGGGAGTAAGAGGAGAGACATACCACCGTGAGTAAGAGCTCTACCGTTTGGTTGGTAAGGTAATAGAAATGCACTTATTCAGGACTGGTAACTACATTCAACATACTCTCATAGAAGGAAAGAAGGAATATGCACTAATTGCAGAAGCAGAGAGGTACCAATAGGTTAGTTAGACTCGACAAGACTAAGGAAAGAACAAGGGAGTTAGAAGTGCCGGTTAGTGAGAGGAGGGGTTCACTTGTCCTCTTTCTCCCATGGCTAGACATAACTTTTTCTTCTTTAGTACCAATTCGTATTTGATACCGGTGAACTCTTTGGATGATTTGATAACAGGAGTGTGGGAACTTCTCTCATTTCTACCATGGGTTGACAGAACAGAGTTATTAGTCTTCTTTTGTCTCTTAACTCATCGGATTGTTCCCATACGTGGAGAGAATAAATGGGGTGTTTCGTGCCGGTTAGGGTTTCCTTTTGTTCTTACCCGGTTTAGGAGTTACTAGTGCTTCTTAGTTACGTCTTATGGTTAGTGAGAAATGAGTGAGTTACTCTCCTTAGTTTAGGAGTGACTTGCTCTTGTTCTTCCTGTTGCCGACGAGTTGGAGTTCTTCTTCTTCTCCGGCTGTTCCTGTAGTTTACGTGGTTCTTGTTGCCTACTAGCCAGTGTAGCTAAACCGGGTGTAGTTCGAGTAGGCAACTAACGTGTCTTGTTCTGCCCGTAGTTAATGTGGTGATTGTAAACACACCGTATGTCTCTAACTAACGGAAAAGCTGCCATCTAACCTAACCTTGATGCCGAGCTCCTCTCTTGCTTGTCTTGTTCTTACTCTCCGCTCTTTCTTCTAACTCCATCACGGTACTTGTTCCTATCTTACTTTACTAACGGTGGAGCTCTCACCTTTCTTGTGCTTTCTTCCTTAAGTGTCTTCGACACTACCTTCTATTGGTGCATATGACACAAACCTCTCTTTCTAGTCTTATCTTATAACGGTATATTTCTCTTACTTGCTAACCTCACCGTAGAGTTCTTGAGTTACTGTCTTATGAGTTAGGGTTTTAGTTGCTTTCCTGGTATTCCCTTCTTCTCTTATAATATATTAATATAATAATTAATAATAGAATTATTGAATTTTTCTTTGCCGGGTTATGGCTTTCTGAGACAATAGATGATCGGGAAGGCACAGTCTATAGCCTGTGAGTTTGATTTGATGCTCTTAGCGGATTGGATGCTTTCGATTCCTTAGCAGAGCTAATTCGATCTTCTCCGTTCTCTAGGTACGGTACAAAGAAGACCAAGTGGATGGAACAACCCTCAGACCCAATCGACAGAGTACCGAGCCAGAGCAGTCTAACAAGAGACAAGAGACTATTTGTTCACAGCTTCACATCCTAGTGCCAAGGTGCCGCCAAAGAAAAATTCAATATCACGACGATACGATGGAATTTTAGCCACTGAACCTACAAGAGTACCCCCGTTTGAAAAAAGGATTTTTTTGCTCATTCCCGCTCATGCTTCGTCACAATGGTCAGAAAATCACCTAAATAAGGTATAGAAGAGAAAGGGGGAAGCCCCACTGACATAAGGAGGGCATTGATCCCAACACAGAGAAGGAGTCCCATGACTATGGCAAGTAAAAACAGACGGAATTCTAGGATTCCCCCTTGGGGCAAATACTTTTATGCATACTTCTTCCGGTTGATCTATGCCATATTCTATTCTCGTAAGATGATATACACTGGATAATAGGCCGCCCGGTGCTACATCATAAGCACATTGTGAACGTAGATAATTGTATCCATATACATATAAACTGACTGCAATGGAATGCCAATCCTCTGGCTTTATTTGTAAAGTCTCTACTCCTGCCCTTGAGCTGTGTGAAAGAATGGCCCGAGGGCCTACTTGCCAATCAATTCCCCTTCCTTCATTACCAACGACCTTCTATCTTCGAAGTATCATCCTCTCACTCACAGGTGACACTATATTAGCAAAAACGGAAGATGCGAGAAATGAAACTCAAATAACTCCCTTTAAAGGGCCAATTCCTCAAACCTGGAAACAGAAACTAATGGACCTTCTTTCATAGTTGCATCCTTCAAACCATCAAAGCTAGATTACCTTCTTCCATTCGACTTCGTATACTTAGCCTGTAGTACGTTGCAGTGACAACTGGTTCCTTCCCATTGGCAGGGTTCACTTCAATCGATCATTCGGCACTTCACTGGCTTAAGGCTATGGAAGAGACAGCCCTTTCTGCCTCACCTATTGCTCCAGACTCCGACCCTGCAACAGCCTAGGATGCGTCACCTTCGTCCCCAGCAGCATACCTTTCTGAAGAATTAGCTCGACTGTAAGGAGGCTATAGTTCACTTCTTCCCGGGCGTGTGTCACGACGACTTTCAAGTCGTCTCGCTACTTTCTCAGGTCCTTTCTTTCCGGTTCAGAGGTTGAAGCTTCATTAGCGCTTCTTTCCGATTCAATTTCGGAGGTGAGCTTGAGGGCTTCTAGCTTTTATTGGCTAAAGAGTTAGGTAACTGTGAGAATAAGAGCCATTTATTCCCTATAGAGTCTTGTAAAAGTGGTATGGGAATGTGGATTCTTCTTATCGTTCGCGCTTTCCACGAACACCATCTACTAAAGCAGCTAATTGACGGGCCTAGATAGCTTTCACCAGCCGCTGCCATAAACCTCCTTCAATCCCTCCTTCGGGAAAAACCTCACCATTTCCAGACAAGGAATGGCACTCTGAATCTCCAGAATCAAGGTATGCAGAAAGGCTTTACGAAGTTGAATTAGTAGCTCAGGTCCCCATAGCGCAAGCCCATGGAATGAATATAGTAGAAGTACCTCTTGCTGCTAATATAATATATTTTTGAGTCTTCCTAGTCTCAGGGGACTTATTCGAGTGGAAAGTCTCGCTGTGATCTTCTTTGTCTCAGGGAACTAGGTCTCGATTTATGTAGGGAGTTTGAAAGAGAAGTCAATCGAGAGTATGGGTCACGAACGAATATCACACCCCCTTTACTGGAAATTGAATTGAATGAATTTCCCGGTGTTGGAAAGGTTTCCTAAGCTGTTGGTAAGACTTTCGGCTAGAGTCCTACTAGGAAGAGAGTTGAACAGCTCCTACTCTTGAATTGACTGCAAATATAGAATTAACATTACTTGAGGCTAAAGCCCCTATACCTTGATTTCGTAGCTATTGCGAAGGTCAACTAATCTCGATCCAATTTGGTCTTATTGATTACCTCTTTAGTCTCGCACTCATAAACGGAAGCTGTTGCTGTCTTAGTTGATCTAGTAGACGAAACCTTACCTTCAACAGATCTAGTTCCAGGGTCGGATAAAGAAAGTAAAGGAAAGTAAAACCTTTCCATCAAATCCTCTCTCTCTCGTGTAAGTATAGAAAGTGTGCCGGGACGAAGGAGTCACGGTTCAATCTTACCGCCGGAATGAGATTTGAACTCTTTTCAGAATATCGTAGATGAATTCACATCTCTTCTTTTCAGAAAGTGATGAAAGAGCATCGAAAGCTAGCGCCCAATAGTGCTCTCCAATAGTGTCCCGAAATGGGACCGGAGATGCCGGTCACCGT